TCGAAACGCCTTGTGATCTTCAACCAATTATGTGCTTCAATATAATTACCGGGCGTAAGCGCTATAGCCTGTTTCCAATACTCAGCGGCTTGATCAAACCAAGCCTCCGCAATTTCAGAATCTCCCTGGCGAATGGCTTGTTCTCCCCGGTCGGAATAGGTGGGTTAATTCCTTCCCTTAGAACCGTACTTGAGAGTTTCCTAACTCATACGGCTCATCAACTCTTTTGGTGTCTCCTTACCATACCTAACGAATGAGATTTCGATCCTATTTTTAGGGTTAACCAAAGAAGTTTATTACATGAGTTTTAAACTGAAATTTGGATTCAATTTGTAAAAATAATCCGTTTTATTTCGTTTTATCTTTTTTCCCACCTTTAGAAGAAAAAATACCCCCTCTAGAATTTTCTGAAAGGTAACTATCTCGGTTTCGTATAGAAATTTATATAGAAGCTTTGAAAAAACTTTTCTTCCTAAGAAAGAAAAGATTTACTATCTTTGGGATCTGATCCTACACCGCTGCTCAAAATTTTAGTGGATCTACTATATTACATAAGTGGATTCCTAATTTTTATCTCACATCATGAAGTATATCTACCATCATGACAGAAATACACAGTTATTATTGTATCAGCCTACAATCTCGCTAATTGATCTTTACGGTGCTTCCTCTACCAATTAGAGCCTTTTTTTATCCATAGAAAAAAGTAGCTCGGTATACTTCATATCCTATTTCAACTTCTATGAAGTTTCTTTCTTTACTACAGCTGATAAAAATCGTTGTTTTAGACGATGTATATGTAGAAAGCCCTTTTTGTTTTTCTTTTTCCACTTCTATAGTGAAGATAGTCGCACGTAATGACAGATCACGGCCATATTATTAAAAGCTTGTGGTAAGAATGGATTTCGTTCTAGTGCTCGAAAATAATATTCCAAAGCTTTTGTATGTTCTCCATTACTTGTATGGATAAGACCTATATTATAGAGGATATAACTTCGATCATAGGGATCAATTTCGAGTCGCATAGCTTCATAATAATTCTGTAAAGCTTCCGCATAATTTCCTTCAGATTGAGCTGACATCCGTTACGGTCGCTATTCAATTAAACGAACCTCCGTTCCAGAACCGTACGTGAGATTTTCAGCTCATACGGCTCCTCCCTTAATATGCATAAAGCGAATAATAGATGAAATCAAAAAAGATGAAAATATTCTTATTATGGACTGAGCAGAGCTAGTGTTTTTACAAGAAATCTCTAGCGAACCCTGCTGCAAGAGATCTTTTCTTAACATCAAACGTGTTGGGACTAGATAGAAATGAGAACTCCAACAATTTCTTTGTTTTCAACGCCCCCGAATTTCCAGGAATTAGTCACTTCAACAACCTTCGATGGTTATATTGGTCTCCAAAGTACAAACGAGATGGATGTTTGTTGTCCCAACCATTCTTTTAGTCCCGAGCCCAATAAATAAGGAAGGGGATAATTTCTAACAAGGTTTTCGTGTTGTTGATTCCTAGGTGTAGTGTTTCTTCCCTTATGCTACCCGTTGGTACTAGTGGAGTAGGATTGCTCCATAATACAGAACCTCTAGGTGTAACCTTTCGCTGAATACTAGAGTCGCAAATTGAAACATAGCATCTGAGGTTGTATTAATCGAGGATACACGATAGAAGGGATTGTTCTATTTCCAAACCTCACCTTCAACAAGCGTAGATTTCTTTCAAAAATTTTCCCGAATCGTATGTCTTTTTCGTAAGACTGGGAGAAATGGAAAAAGAATCAAATCACACCATCTCTGTAATAGGTAAATGCCTCCTTTTCTCCTAAAGTTGTCGGAATTATTTGCAATAAGATATTGGCTACAATTGAAAAGGTCTTATCAATAAAATTCCCATTTATCCGCGATCTAGGCATAACCAGGCCCACCCATTCTATAATTCTTCTGATTCCCTCTCGCGGGAAAACGATCCCACAAAGAAAAGAATTGTACAGTACGAAATCACATAAAAACAGATTGATTTGAAAAAAAAATTATGTGCCTTCGTATTTTTTTATTTTATTATTCATTTGATTCATATTTGAATTGTTCCTTTTTCACAGGAATCAATATGAAATATTTCAACCCGATTTGGTTATATCCTAATGTAGTAGTATACCAACGAATGTCCGATTTCATTATTTCATTGAAGTTACAGATTCGAGGAACTCGAGAAATTTTGATTGAATTATGATACAAAGAAGAAAAAGATAGGCCACTCATTCTATGATGAAAATAGAATAATCACCTCTTTTTATATTGGGGACATAACACGTATATAACCCACTATATAAAATCTTTTTTTTTATTAATCTCGAATAGAGAGAGAGGGAGGGGATTTGTTGTTGCCAACTCTAAAATTGGAAATCCATTTGAGATGGGGTATGGAATCATAGTCTATGTAGAATTATGATAGTAAAGGTAGCCGTTAACCCAAAATCTAGATCTAACAACCAGTTGAT